CAGTCTTAGAAACAGAATTCTCCCACTTAGGCTTACTATGCTTTGGGATTTTTTTAGAATATTATATTATTTATTTTATATTTATTTATTTTTATAGTATAATATAACGGTATTGATATTGATATTCTAATCTACTTGATTGATATTCTAATCTACTTGAATATTGAATACCAGAAAACTATATGATATGAATATTTATTATTATTAACGCAGATATATCTATCTAATTTATTTATTTTATATCTATGTCTTCTCCGTTCTTTTATTACCCTCCTGTCCTGTCGTGTTGTCAATTGACAGTATGACTTAGGGGTCAATATAATTTGACCGACCAAATCCTATTTTGGTAAACCATCTTGAATCTACTGCAGAGTGAAGGATCATGGATCCAACGCATAACCCTTTGTGAATGAGAGAGATAAAGATGAGAAAGACCAATGAAATAAAGTTTCAAGGTTATATAGTTTAATGGTAAAGTTTGATTTGATTACCATTAACTAACCCCCAGAATACTTAAGGAGTTTTTCCATTTGATTTATATACTATGGATCTACTAAAGATGGATCTCGGCCTGAGTTATATTAAGTTAAAGTTAATAAGGTAACCCTACTAGGCCTTATTACCTTACCTATTATGTTTTTCCTATTCTATTTTTATATTACCTCAAGGTATTTTTCTTATTACCTATGGTATTTATCTTATTACCCATATTCTAGTGCTTTTTGATTTGGCCGGCCCTCGGGACCTTTTATTTCTAGTTGATTTATGAAGGCGGCCGTAGGCCCCTATGGTCCAGTGGTTACGACCTCTCTCTTTCACGGAGAAAACGAGGGTTCAAGTCCCTCTGGGGGTGTACCAAGACTCAAGACTATAGGAGTGGTATTTTCTATCAAATGATCCGTAGCCGTATTTGTCAAGTCTGCCTGGTAGACGAAAGGAAGTTTATTATGGAACGTCTAAAAAATTTAGGCGTTGGGTCGATGCCCGAGTGGTTAATGGGGGCGGACTGTAAATTCGTTGACAATATGTCTACGCTGGTTCAAATCCAGCTCGGCCCAACAATTTGCCAATCTACTATCAGACGGTAGAACTCTCTTGTTCTTAAGAAATACCTTACCTGATACAAGAGAATAAAAAAGAATTCAAATTTTCTGCTAGATCTCTTCTTATTTCCCTGGGATTGTAGTTCAATAGGCTAGAGCACCGCCCTGTCAAGGCGGACGTTGCGGGTTCGAGCCCCGTCAGTCCCGACGGATCCAATAAGTACATCAATTCGCCTCTCCATTTTCTGTGAAAGAGGGGACAGAGAGCATAATTGAATCCCGAAGAGGTTTCCTCTCTTTTTTTTTTTTCAGGATTCTGTCAAAGAAAGAATAAACCCTAAACTAAAATTAAAATAACTAAAATAGTGAAGTTGATAGAATATTCCATCTTTTATCCCGCGCCTCATCTTTCTCATACTTCTTTGTCTTCCAAAGAAAATTGGATCATTAAAATTTAGAACCTAATTCCTCTCTTTTTGGGTTTTTAATGGAAACGGATGGGTGGTTAGATGATACTTCGTTTGACTACATACAAAAAAAGAAAGGATAAAAAAGGAATTTTTGCTCGGTCGGGGAATCCAAGATTGGATTCGGTATGGATAAGGGATCTTCGTATGTTATACTATTCAATTCTCGACGACGAATTAATTTAATAGCTCAGATATTGTTATTCATGATATGATATTGATCCGATTCAAGATCATCGATAGGTAATGCATTCATTGAATTGACAGGTGAAAGATTTATCATCTCTATGGGATTAAATCCCGAGTTATTGTGAAATAAAAAAACGATGAGATTATGGAAGTAAATATTCTTGCATTTATTGCTACTGCACTGTTCATTTTAGTTCCTACTGCCTTTCTACTTATAATTTACGTAAAAACAGTCAGTCAAAACGATTAATTACTTTGAATGAAACTTGACTTCTGAATTCTTATCCATATTTGAAGAAATCAAAAGAAAAGTATTCTATTAAATGAAATCAACGGGCTATAATCGGCGGTATTCTATGGGATCCGAGAGTATGGTAAGAAAGAAATTTTTTTCTTATCATACTCTCTATTAGTGTTATAGTAATGTATAAAATAAAATTGTACTTGACTTTCTAATAAAGTTGGTATACTATATTAGCTTCTATCTTCAATCTATGTAGTTATTTATCCATATATGGAATTGACGTAGGACCCGATTCTATTTCTTTGATACATCTATTTATTCCGATGAATCTGAAAAAATCGTTTTACTGTTATAGAATACATTTATCCACTAGAATCCAAGGGAATTTTGAAATGAGGATCTTTTTATTTAAATTGAAAATTATTTCAATTTAAATAAAAAATGAGTTGCAGAACGATCTATAAAACAATTGATACCGTTAACTAAATTAGGAGTGCTTCTAAAGTCCACTTCTTCCCCATACTACGAGTGAAAGGGAAAATGTAAAGACTACCATTAAAGCAGCCCAAGCGAGACTTACTATATCCATGTGAATTATATCCCTTATCTCTATGATAGAATTATTCCATTATTGCTCACTAATAATAGTAGAATGAATGGTCCAGAGTCAAAAAGGGATTCTGGCCGAATACTATTGATGAACCAGTCAAATAAATCCATTTCAAAAATTCCTATATGATTTCTAATAGGGAAAGACTAAATACAAGTAAAATATACAATGACACTATAAGGGAATGTTACTAATGGAATGGAACATCTATTCTATCTAGTAATAAAAAAAGAGACCCATTCCTTTTTCTTGCCCTTCAAAGTAAAAAAAATTGCTATCTATTACATACTTTTATTTCCTATTTGATCTAATTCGTACCCTTTCCCGATTGTCTCTCTGAAGGAGTTGGGAGATAGTATATTATACTCTTGACGACGGGTCTAAAAAAAAAAAAATAATTTTTTTGCACTTTTTGTTTTCTATAAACTATAAAAAAATCCATCCAATATAATCTTTCTTTGAATTTTAGATTCAAGGATTTCCAAGCTTTTACAAAATCCCCAGAACAGAATAAGACAGCAGAACAGAATAAGAGATTTAGATTCATTTGTTGATGAGGCGGCACCCGGATTTGAACTGGGGAAAAAGGATTTGCAGTCCCCCGCCTTACCACTCGGCCATGCCGCCAAAACGATAGAAAAAATTTTCCTTTTTCGGTTGGATTACTAAACTTTAGTTTATTGTACTTGCATCTTGCATCCCCTTTATAAATCCTTTTTCTAAATCTAAATTTATGTATAAAAATTAGAAAAGTTTTTATCCTTTCGTATTGTATTTAATTTATTTATTGTAATGTATTTGATCTACCCCCTCGATTGATTGTATCGTATCTTCCCACAATGCCGAAAAACTTCCACTCAACTTTCTATTGAAAAATAAAATGTCTATTTTCGCTTAAAAAAGCCGAAATTTATGACAAAAGGGAACCATTAACTATTCGTTGACTGAGAATTCGTGACTTATTCTTGGATTTGAATCTAAAATTTGATTTCCCTTATGACATAAGAAAATACAAATGGATACATACTTAATTGATTCTTTTGAATCAAAAATCCTTCTCAATTTCTGGATTCTATTATAACAAAAATGATAAGTATATGTAAACCCCAGAAGGGAAATTTTTACACAGATACCAAATTGACTATTTAGAGTATGTTGCCTATAAACAAAAAAACGGGAATTCATTGGAACAAAAAAAGGCCCGGCTGGGTATTGACCGGGCCAGGCCCAAAAGGCACTTCGAACAAAATAAAAGCAAGAAGGTCCTCTTTATTTATCTTTCTATTCTATTTGGATCTTTCGAGCATCTAAATGGAATTGCTAATTCTATAATAACGATAAAGAATGTAAAAGAAATACTTTATTTAATCCTTACTTGATGTGTAATGTAACATAGTAATTATCTTTTTCAATTGGGAGAGATGGCTGAGTGGACGAAAGCGGCGGATTGCTAATCCGTTGTACGAGTTATTCGTACCGAGGGTTCGAATCCCTCTCTTTCCGTTTCCGTTGATGACTTTCTATTTTTTTCTTTCAATTTTTGCAAACCCCTTTTTATTTTTTTTTTCCTAATTAAATTAAATATGTGGAATAGCTAAAATAAAATATTAATAAAATTGTAAAATCAAACAAGAAAAACTAAATTTTTATTTTATTCTTCACGTCCAGGATTACGTCCTGGATCATTGGATAGGAATCCAAAAATGAAGAGAGAAACAAAGAATATTACTACTGTGTAAACGAAAAGTTTGAGAGTAAGCATTACACAACCTCCAAGATCATTTTTTGAAAAAGAAAAACGAGAAAAGATAATAGATCCTCCACTTTTATATCACATATCCTATTTTGACACCAAGAAATGAATTATAGAAATAGAAAAGAATGTTCAGAAATTCAAATCAAATGAAGTTGAAATTTGTAATAAGAGTCTTTAATTTAATTACCACAAATCACTTTCATACCCACAATTAGATATTCTAAGGGACCCTAAGCTCATAAGGTATTTCCCCGAAAAAGGATTAAAATGGGGAAAGGAAATAGGGCGAGCCGGATTTCTCGCGACTATCCGAGAGTTTGAATCGAAGGTTCATACTGTCAGACTTATTTGATCTTATCAATTGTTATAATTTTTCTCGAATAAATCATGAATTTTCTAGGATAGTATTAAAGCTCTTATCGAAAACTTACAGCAGCTTGCCAAACAAAGGCTAAAAGAAAAAAGAACAGGGGTATAACTGGCATGACATCTACGATTGGATTCAAAAAAGCATAGGCTTCGGGCAATTTGGCGAAGAAAAGACTAGTCGGATAAAGGGCAGAATTAAGACAGATCAAACTAAAAATATTAAGCATAACAGACTTTTTTTTTCGTCGAAATAATTGCATTTTGATTGAGTTAAGGAAAAATGAAGAAAGTAAGGTAAACAAAAAAATACTTCTTTTTTTTTTTTCTGCTCAATCAAAAATCCTCCAATTCTCAAAGGAGAATAGAAGAAATCATACTTTCATACAATATCTTAATTGAATTATATGTAATGATCAATAAATTCAGTTGAATTCGAGATATACACATGCCAAAATCCTAGCATGAATCTATAATAGATTCTATAAAGATAAAGAAAAAAGAGTTTCTCTAGATAGTTGGACTGGAATTGACGAAGACTTAATACCAATATTATTCTTTATTAGTATTATTGTCCAATAAAAATGGAAATGGGGCGTAGCCAAGCGGTAAGGCAACGGGTTTTGGTCCCGCTATTCGGAGGTTCGAATCCTTCCGTCCCAGAGCGTATCCATTGTATCCTAATATTTGTTTTTTGTTCAAGGAGGTTCTGTTTCAAGGTCTAATATTGCATAGAATATTATATTATTCCTCCTTCTTTTTTGATTTTGAATGATTCTTTGCGGAAGCATATCTGAGTTTTTCACAAACTGAACTAAATCGAGTTCAAATGATATGCAAAAGTAACTGAACCCCTTTGTGACCCAGATAAAGCTAAGATGGGCCGTAGATCATAGTTGTAGAAAGATTACTTAACCTCATCAGGTAAAAAAAAAAATATGAAATGAAAATACATATAAAAGAGGAAGCGCTTAACCTATAGGTATGTATTCTTATCCTGTTTCAGTGACAATAGTGTTTCCCTTTTTGTGAAAAAGAATTGGCATCCCTAAAATATTTTATTTAACAATGATATATATTTTCGATATTTTTTTTTATTGTTTGATTTAGCTTATTTGCTTTACATCATTGACAATTCCATTCGAAAAGAAAGAGAGATTTTTCTTTCTTATTTCTTATGATAAAAAAAGGGAGTCTTTACTGTAAAACTTGACTCAAATAATGATGTAGAAGTTGGAAACTTTTTCAAGTATCAAGATTTGTAATGATTCCTTATGGGTTGACTCTTTGGGAAGTTGGAAATGGGCCGGTCTATCTTATTGAGTCACTTGAAGAGGCAGAGTCAAATAGAATTTATTTTTTCGTGTGATTTCTGTTAGTTATGTTATTTCTATATCTATTTAGTTTAGATTTCTAGATATTTCTGTTAGATATTTTTTTGAAATAGATATTTCTAAAAAAACGTTCCATTCATACAAAAAAGCTGGGGTCTTGCTAATATTTCTTCAGAAAAATCTTTATTATCTATGTAGATAAGAAAAAATATAAATTACTTTGTCTCTGTACCGACTGAACCAATGACTATTCATGATTCCATAATTGAATCAATTCCGTACTGGTTCCAAATTAGAGGAATGTTATGGTAAAACTTCGTTTAAAACGATGCGGTAGAAAGCAACGTGCGACTTGAAGGACACGATCCGGTGTGGATTCTTTTTCTTACATCCACCATTTTATATAGGAATGAAGGTGCTCTTGGCTCGACGTCATTTGTTCTATTCTACTAGAGCCCTTCTTTTTTTTTTATTGGGTTGTAATGTAAATAGTTCATGATGGAGCTCGAGTGGAAAGTATTGATTAATTTCTCAGGGGCAACGATCTAGGGTTAATGCCAATTCATAAATTGGAACAACTTCGTAAGTATATCTTCGATATCTTCGATATAGAAATCGAAAGGATCCGATTCGAGCAATTTTTCAATTCAAAAAATTTGTTGGAACGGCTAAAACTTTTTCGATACGTAGTGTATCGCGCACGAATCAACCGTCGGTATGATTCTTTGATAGAAAGAAATCGCAAAAGGGGTATGTTGCTACCATTTTGAAAGGATTAAGAAGCACCGAAGTAATGTCTAAACCCAATGATTTTAAACAAAGATAAAGGATCCCAGAACAAGGAAACACCACTTCAATTGTCTCACGGATCCGAATAACGAATCAAAATAGATTTTAAACGAGACAAAAAGGGTGGGTTAAAGACCACTCAAAAAAAATATATATATTAAATGAAAGATTTTTCTTTAAGATATTTGAGATATTATATTATTGAACTTGAGTTATGAGTACAAATGATTTTTTCTTCTTCAGGAAGTAAGCTAAATAAAAATGAGTGAAATTGAAATTATAGAATTTATTAATTTATTTTACGGATTCCTTTCCTATTTATTCTAATCAAATTTTATCCATAGATAAAACTTCGAATCATTTTTTCTCGAGCCGTACGAGGAGAAAACTTCCTATACGGTTCTAGGGGGGGGGGTTCTTTTTCATCTACATCTATCCCGATGAGCCGTCTATCGAATCGTTGCAATTGATGTTCGATCTCGAAGAGAAGGAAGAGATCTTCGGAAAGTGGGTTTTTATGATCCGATCAAGAATCAAACTTATTTAAACGTTCCCGCTATTCTCTATTTCCTTGAAAAAGGCGCTCAGCCTACAGGAACTGTTCAGGATATTTTAAAAAAGGCAGAGGTTTTTAAGTAACTTTGCCCTAATCAAACAAAATTAAATTAAGGAAATAAAAACTAAGGGTAGGATAGTGATTTCTATATCATTTTGGATATCTTTTCTATACTATGTTTTTTTATTTCCTTTCTTGGTCTATTCGTATCTATTTCTCATTGCTTTTATAGAATCCTTTTCTATAGAATCTTTTTCTAAGGAAACCGTATTTGATTGATCCTCAAAAAATAGAAAATTATGGCATTACCTGTAATCGGGTGGTTTTCATTTGAACTCTAATACCAAGTAACAAACAAGGAATAGAAGTTCTTTATTCTATATGGATTCAATTTTTTTATATTATTCTCCATCTAATCTAAAAACTCAAAATTTAGTATATAAATATAGGTATATGCAGTGCCAATCCAACACAAGTCCTTTTTTTTACTATTATTCAATTTAAGTTTTTGTATTTTTTCATCGTATTCTTTTCTTAACCTTTATGTTGACAACGTTGTATCGAACAAATATAATTCATCGTGATAAGCAGATCTATTTATTTCCGTCCCATAGGTTTTCTTTTTTATTTTTACTTGTTGATTCAAATGATGGGTTCGTTGGATTAGCTTTGATACCCGGATTTTTGATTGAAAAAGTGGATAACATAGAAATAGGGGATGTTCTACCATTTTTACATTTATTTATTTTTTTGGTCGGGCAATTTTTTATTTTTTCATCTGATTCTGATTTAGTCATTTTTATGTTCCAAATAGAGTAGAAAAATTTAATAGAGTAGAAATTTTTTTTAGATTTTTTATTTCGTAGAGTAATGCTTTAATTTAATAATTTTGTTTTATTCTGATTGTATCTACATACCCTTTTATATTTGGGTTGCTAACTCAATGGTAGAGTACTCGGCTTTTAAGTGCGGCTAGGATCTTTTACACATTTAGATGAAGCGAGGGATTCGTCCATACTATCGGTAAAGTTTGGAAGACCGCGACTGATCCTGAAAGGGAATGAATGGAAAAAATAGCATGTCGTATCAATTAAGAGTTCTGAGAATATTTTATTCTTTCCGGCTCGGTACAAAGCCTTCTTTAAATTATTGAAAGGGAGCAAACCGAAGTCAATTTCAAGTTGGGTCGAATTAATAAATGGATAGGGCCCCACGGCTTCAATTTATTTCATTTTTATTATAGGGAAAGAAAAAGTTATAGGGAAAGAAAAAGCAACGAGCTTTCATTCTGAATTTGAATGATTACCCGATCTAATTAGACGTTAAAAAAATATTAGTGCCCAATACGGGAAGGCTTTCTCCCAGGAAAAATATTATTGATTTTTTAATGAATCCTAAATATTACCACTCTCCATTCTATAATGGAATAATGGAGATGTATGTGTATAAGAAACAGTATATTGATAAATCAATTTCCAAAATCAAAAGAGCGATTGGGTTGAAAAAAGTAAAGGATTTCTAATCATCTTGTCATCCTATAAGGAAAACGAACATAAAAACTTAAAATGAAATGGAAAAAGAGATGATAGAGAATCTGTTGATAAGTTTATCTGGATCCGAGGTATCTATTCGATTTGTACTATAATACCTTGTTTTGACTGTATCGCACTATGTATCATTTATAACCCCCAAAGTCCTCTACCTTTCATTTAAATAGAATTTCAAATGGATAAATTCCAAAGCTATTTAGGGCTAGATAGATCTCAACAACACTACTTCTTATATCCACTTATCTTTCAGGAGTATATTTATGTACTTGCTCATGATCATGGTTTAAATAGATCAATTTTGTTGGAAAATGCAGGTTATGACAATAAATCCAGCTTACTTATTGTGAAACGTTTAATCATTCGAATGTATGAACAGAATCATTTGATTCTTTCTGTTAATGACTCTAAACAGACTCCTTTTTTGGGGCAGACCAATCATTTTTATTCGCAAATAATGTCAGAGGTTTCTTCAATCATTATGGAAATTCCGTTGTCTCTGCGATTAATATCTTCCCTAGAAAGGAAAGGGGTAGTTCAATCCGAAAATTTACGATCAATTCATTCAATATTTTCTTTTTTAGAGGACAACTTTTCACATTTAAATTATCTATTAGATATACTAATACCTTACCCAGCCCATCTGGAAATATTAGTTCAGGCTCTTCGCTATTGGATAAAGGATGCTTCCTCTTTGCATTTATTAAGATTCTTTCTCCATCAGTGTCATAATTGGGATAGTCTTATTACTTCAAATTCAAAGAAAGCCAGTTCTTCTTTTTCAAAATTAAAAAGAAATCAGAGATTATTCTTCTTCCTATATACTTTTCATGTATGTGAATATGAATCCGGCTTCCTCTTTCTCCGTAACCAATCTTCTCACTTACGATCAACATCTTCTGGAGCCCTTATTGAACGAATTTATTTCTATGGAAAAAGAGAGCACTTTCCCAGGGCTTTTCAAGCAAATTTATGGTTGTTCAAAGATCCTTTCATGCATTATGTTAGGTATCAAGGAAAATCAATTCTTGCTTTAAAAGGGACGTTTCTTCTGATGAATAAATGGAAATATTACTTTGTCAATTTCTGGAAATCCTAT